AAAGGACCCGCTGATTCTTTAATTTTATAAGTAGACTTTGATCTATTCCATAAACCAAAAATTGCAAGGATGCCTTGTTTTTAAGATAGAAATCATTCAATTCTTATGTTTCTTAATTATGTTTGTTACGTTGAATTGATCAGTTGACTCATTACTCTTCACCCTAAAATATTCACTCTTATGGAAGAAACAATAAATATTCATATTATTATATGAATATTGAATATTTCGATTTTCTGACAAATACTATTAACTATTAATAGAATTTCTTTTTGTAAATGAGACTTTCATTTATTTTTTATAAACTGCTAAAACCTTAATCGAAACTTTTATAATAGAATCAAACAAACTTTGATCTGACCTTAAGAGGTCATTTTTCAAAATAAAATCAATCCAATTTTGAACTAAAACAGAATCTTTTTTTCGAAGTTAGAAGTTGAACTTAATTGAACAAGTGAATAAATCCTATTTGGTCAATCAATTCCTTCTCGACAGAAACCTTTTTGTCTTTGTTTGTTCACTACTTTAGTCTGAACCGAAACTAAAAAACTAAAAAGTTTCAATAAACTAAACCGGGAAAAAAAGAACTATTATTTCAATATAAGAGGACACAAGAAAAGAGTGCAAAATCTTTTTTCTTGTGTCGATCAAATAGAAGATTAGAAAGATAAGTAATCCTCCCTAAAAATATTTGTTTTTTTTCATTTTTCCCACCTTTATGGCTTTTTTTGTATTTTATTTATATGCTTTTTTGAGTATTATTACTCAATATGTATACGCAATAAAAGAGAAAAATTTGTCCTGCAAAACAATATAAATTCTAAAAAAAGAGAGCAAAAGGATTTACAAGATTTTTGGATAATAGAAAATTTTATCGATTGATAAAAAATAGACTAATTTGATTTTAAAAATTTGATGGATTTAGAAATTCATTTCATACAATTGAACTTTTTCAAACTGTTTCTTTTTCAGAACTAAAAACACTTGTGCCAAAATAACAGATGTGAAGAAGAACAAAAGGCCTTGGACGCGTAATGGATCTTGAAGAACTATTTCTGCATCTCCCTGACCAAAACCTCCTATATTTGGATTGCTTGTTAATGGTTGATCAAGCTTGATGGATTCACCCTCTGAAACAAGAAGTTCTGGCCCTGGAGGTATAACATCAACCGATTGATGTCCATCTAACGTATCAACTATGGTTATTTCATATCCACCTTTTTCTTTACGTGCTATTTTGCTTACTATACCCGCTGATGTAGCATTATATACTGTATTGTTACTCTTGTTACCATCTGGATAAATCTGACCCCTTCCTCTGTTTCCACCTACATATATAGGATATTTTAAGAAGTGAATGTCTTTCTTTGTCGAAGGATTAGGAGAAAGAATAGGAAAGACAATTTCACTATATTTCTGACCAGGAACGGGACCTATAACAAGAATATTTTTTTTATCGGGACGATAACTCTGAAAAGATAAATTTCCTATCTTTTCTTTCAACTTAGGAGAAACACGATCAGTTGGAGCTAGCTCAAATCCCTCAGGTAAAATAAGAACAGCACCCACATTCAAACCCCCTTTTTTACCATTAGCAAGAACTTGTTTCAATTGCATATCATAAGGAATTCGAACAATGGCTTCAAATACAGTATCAGGAAACACAGCTTGCGGAACTTCAATCTCCACGGGCTTATTAGCTAAATGACAATTGGCACATACAATGCGCCCAGTAGTTTCTCGTGGATTTTCATAAGCCTGTTGCGCAAAAATGGGATATGCATTTGAAATAGATACTCTGCTTAGTACATATATGATGATTGATACATAAACATAAATGGATCGAGTCATTTGTTTTTTGACCCAATAAAAAGGATTTCTATTTTGCATGTCCAATTAGATATTCTATAAATTATACAATAAATTAGATAGAAAACTAGTCTAGTTTTCTATAAAGAATCTGTTGTTATTGTACTGACATAGTACTGAAATTTTTTTTGAGAATATAGGACCAATACCTTGAACAGGTAAAAATAGAAAAAAGTCATTTCAAAATGATTAGATTAGAAAAAGAATTCTTGTTGAATTGATATAAGAAGATGAAATTCATTTTTCATTCATTCATTGAATGATAAATTACTACAAGCGAAGGAGATACACGATTTAAATAATGGAAGATCCAACATTTCACAATTGTATCTAAAATAACTGGAAAAGTAGAAACAAGACCAGATATAATCTGGTCCTTATGTGTCAACCCAAAATCATTGTAGACTGAACCAATCAGGAGTTCCCAACCATGAGTTGAATGAAATCCAATTCCTAAATCAGTAACTAAAAGAATTGAGAAAGCTTTTATTGTATCACTTAAGTTATAAAAGAATTCCTGACTCCAAGAATTAAGAATAATAAGTTCCTCATTACCCAGAATAAAATAACCACTTAAAATACTGAAACAGAGTAGATTTGTTGACAAATTCAAAAGTAGATGAAGATTATATTCATTGTATGTATTAACTAATTCTATTGTTTCCTTGTGTATTCCTATACTGGGTTTTTGTATATATGTTTCCGAGTACTCTGTTAGAATTTTATCTAACAAAAAAAGTTCTTCTAATTCTATAAATCTCTCTAAAAGATGTTTCTCTTGAATATAATTCAAGAGAGTTTCGGATTGACTCGTATTCCACCAATTACTAATCCAAAGTTTTAAGCATTTTTCAAATGAAAGAAACACCGACCAGGGAAAAAATGCTATAGATGCAAAATATGGGAAAGAAGACAATATTTTCTTTTTTTTCATTTTTTTTTTAGTTAATAAACCTCCTTTATCCAATGATTCTAAATGATGTTTATTTCTTTTATAAATTGAATGAAACACGACTTTTCTATTCTAACAAGCAGGATTATTGAATCTAGTATTTTTTTATACTAATTTAGTTATTAGATTCTTAGATCTAGAACGAATCGAATATAGAAATAGAATAGAGGTTTTTTTTTACTGTTTCGAAGTCTTTTATCGTACTGTATAATCAAAATTCAGAAAAAGATATTATCAATTCTAAATCTTGTAGTACAAAAAATGACAGGATTTATTACGACTACGACATTTATGTTCGTATAAATCTCTAGTTAAAAAATAATAATAATATTCAATTTATTACTTCTCCTTTTTTCTAGTATACTAGAATGGAGTTGGAACCCGCATATATGTATGTATATCAGATATATTTGGTATATAAAAAAATAGTATACCAAAAATGAATTCTTTTCTGAATTGATTATTAATTTAGAATAGATTATTCTAATTTATTAGAATAAAATTTCTAGTAATTTTATATCATAAAACTATTTTTCTTTTTATAAATCCTTCTCTTTTTTTGTTTTATTCTATGTGTATTTTATTCGCTATGAATTCAAGGAAAAAGAAAATCGAAGAATGTAATATGTTTTGTTCAACTGAACATTTCAAAAAGACTTGAATTTCAAATGGAATTCACGAATTCCTTCTCTTCTTCCTGATTTTGATTCTTTTTTCAATTTATTTCAGAATACTTCAATTGGTACACACAAGAAATAGGCCAATTTGACAGCTTTTTGTTCAATTTCGCGCGGCGTCAAAAAATGATCATCCGTACGAGTCAAGGGAATGGACCCTTGACCCCTTATTTCCATATAAAGTACACGACGAGAATAAAAGCCCGCTTTATCCTGAATTCGGATTGATTGGATATCTTTTATAAGGAAGTTAAGAAAGATACGACGATTTAGTCCAGGAAATCCCCAACGAAAAATACATATAATTCCTTTTTTTCTATCAAATTGGTTATAACCACTCCCTACGTTCCAAAAAATTGTGCACCACAAATAGGAACTCATGAATAGACCTGCGATCCCGTAGAAGGACATTATGATTCCTTGTGGAAAAAAAAGTATTTTTTGAGATGGAAATATGGATATGATATTTCTACTAAGATAACTGGAAGTTCCAACCACTAAGAATCCTAGTGACCCTAAAAAAAGGATAAAAGACCAGAAAAAATTACTTATTTTTCGAGACCCCCTTATAAATTCTATCCATATAGAATTTGATCGCCAATTCATACTATACTAGATCCAGTTGCATTCGATTGGAATTGAGAAAATAACCCAATTTTGACTTTATTTTTCTTGATTCTCAAAGAATTTCTGAAACTAGTATTCAGAATAATTGATTAGATAGATTAGATATTCGCATTGTTCCAGAATTCCCAACTACTCTACATAATGTAGAATAATTGGGAATTTTCTTTCCTATTTATTCCTTATTCAAAATATTTGCTCACCTTAAACTAACTATACTCTGTAAATTTAGGATTTATAAAATATTATTTTTTTGCACATAAAAAAATAAAAAAATAATTGAAAATGCCGGAAATACGAGGCCTATTAAAGGTACAAAAATAGAAGGTAAATTAAGATCTGTCATAGAATGGGTGCCTCAATTTGAATTTCATATTCATATATCTATCTTCTATATTTCAATTTCTTTGTTTTTTTATCTTTCTAGTCTAGAATTCTTTCAATTTTTTTGATTTGGTAGGTTTTTTTAGTCTTGATTCTGGAGTCATTTTTTTCCTTTTTTTTTCTTTTTTAAACCTTGGATTTCTCCTCTACTATCCGCACCGTATTTTCTAGCTTACGAACTTTTTTTTAAAAAGAAATAATTTGAAGAACTTCTTTTTTTTTCCAAAATGAATAAAAAAAGAACTATGGAATCTGCAATTCACCCTATGACTGAGATTACCCTTTTTGGTTTTTAATTACCTACTTATAGAATATTATTTTCATACAGCAGCAGTCTTTTGTTCAAATACAATTGTAGATAGAAGTTTTTAGATATCACTGTACTGACTGTAATATCTAATAATTTTTACCTATTGACTTTTTTTCTTGTATCGGATTCAATTTAATTGTCATTAGTTAGAGAATTTTTGACATATTCTTTTATTTAGACATGTCTACTTCTTTTTTTCCACAAATTACTTCTTGATCATATATTCTCTTAATCGATATGATTAAGGTGGATTATTCCTTTTTTGATTTGTAATTTCCATATCCAAAAATGATTTGGAAGAGGTCGGATCCTTCTCTGTTTAATTATAGTTTTTTGATACTAGTCTTTTAATTTGAATCAAAATCACTGATTTCAATCAGTACTCTATCTTCCAGTACCAGACGTAATCTTCCAGTATCAGACATATACGATTTCAACGCATAAGATAATCCATAAGATTTGACTATGATGATCCAAATGTATGTAGGACATGATATCTTTGATTGGTTCCACTAGAGTTCTTTTTTTCTTCCTGAATAGGAGTTTTTAGCATTATGATAACTTATGCTCATCTCAGTTGAACAAATAGAGGAAAAAAAAAGAAAAAAGTCTACATTATTAATAGATGTAGATTCATTTTTGATAAATGAATTCGAAAATAGAAATTCAGAATTCAATTTATTTAGTTTGAATTCAACGAAAAAGGAAAATTTCTATAAACTCTTATTTGCTTGGATTCAAATCTGACGAGAATAATATTCTACAACCAAGAACTCATCTATTTGCAAACCGACGTCTGGTCTATCTATTATTTTTTTTACTCGTCCTTTAAAGTTTTTTGAAAAAGTTAAATGTTTTGGCAATTTATTTTGAGCAGATGAAGCAATAGATTTTTTAATCAGATCAAAAGATCTTTTGTTATCCTTTATACTAATAATATCTCTGGGTTTGCAACGATAACTTGGTATATCAACTATATTATCATTAACTAAAATATGTCTATGATTCACCAATTGTCTGGCTCCAGGAATGGTCGAAGCCATACCCAAACGAAAAAGGATGTTATCCAAACGCATTTCAAGTAGTTGTAATAAAACTTGACCTGTTGATCCTTTGCTTTTTCCAGCGATATGTATATATCTAACTAATTGTCGTTCTGTCAAACCATAATGAAAACGTATTCTCTGTTTTTCTTGTAAACGCATACGATATGGTTTTTTTTTTTTCCTAAAAGGAATTTTAGCACTAAGAGGTCTAAATTTTATTTTTCTATATTTCTTTTTTTGAATTAGTCCTGGTAAAGCTCGCAGACGGCGTATTTTTTTGAAACGAGGTCCTCGATAACGAGACATAAAGATTCCTCCTTTTTCTTTTTTTTTTTTTTTTTATGAGAATTTTATTTTGATAAATCAAAATTAAAACTAAATTAAAGGATAAACAAAACAAGATTGACTAAAATACTAAAAAAAAGTATCATCAATTGGATTTTTTGTATTTGTATATAGGTTTTTTTATTAAAACTTGAGACTGGCTCTTTTTTCTGTAGAGATTAGAAATTTAAATCTCTATAATATAATTTTTTTTATTCTTATTTATTTAATTCTTATTTATTTAATAAATAAGTCATAGATAAAGATTGTTTTTACTTAATCGAAAGTTCTTTTTTAATTATTAGAGAGATTTTTGCTGAAATAACAAATATCCTAATATTTATCTACTAGGTAAAATATATTTTAATATACAAATTTTCTTTTACTTAAAGTATTTAAAGAAAAAAGCTCAAGAATTTTTTTTTGATCAAAAAAAACATGATCAAAAAAAAAATGTAAATAGATGAATTAGAAAAATTTTTGCTCAATCATTATGTTAAATGATTGATAATGATATTAAATCAATATCGTTGAAACTTACTAAAATAAAAAATATTTTAAAATATTGAAATTCTAATTCCAATAGTTAAATTGTAGAAAAAATTTACTTAAATTCAATTTCAATATTTTTAATAAAATAATATAATAGATCAAAAAAAAAAATAGAAAAAAATTCCTATTTCTCTGAACTCTATTTTTTTTTTAGAAAAAAATAGTTCGAATTCGAAATACCGGTAACGAAATTCTAAACTCATTGCCTTTTTTTTAGTCTGCACATAGAATGTGTACTTTTTTATTTTCTTTTGAAATACCTTTATTTCGGTTTTGAAACTTTGTTAGGTTTTAAGAACAAGAATAAAGAGGCCTTTCTTTGAAAAAAGGAACATCATGTTATGTAAAAATTGCTAACAAATAAAGAAAATCTAAGAGACTAAATTCTTACTGAAGAAGTTTCAGTAGAAATATGTTTGATAAATTAAATATTTCATTGTGCTTTGGAAAAAAAAAGCAATATGATATTTTGATTTTCTAGTTTATTTCTTTGAAATGAACGAAATTCTTAGAATGAATTTCATTTTCTAATTGAAATTCTGCTTTTATAAATTTTTCTTTATATGAAAAAATGTAATCCATATCTTTTCTTTCGTTTCAAAAAAAGATATCTGGGACGGAAGGATTCGAACCTTCGCAATAACGGGACCAAAACCCGTTGCCTTACCGCTTGGCGACGCCCCATTTCCATTAATTTTTTTCTATTCGAAACTAATTTCTTTTTATTATTGAATAATAATAATATAATATTATTCATTCTTTAATCCCAATCCAATTCCATAAATTGGATGTGTTTTTGCTAATATTCAACCAACATTTTGTGGTACGATGAACGAGAAATAGAAATTTAAAGTTTTTCAAAGTTCAATTAACGAAATTTATTGCAACTAACTTATATAATGAGTTTATATATAATAAAACTCAAATAAACTTATGTCAAGAGTTTTATTAAATATCTTCAAAATTATAAAAATTGAAAATAAAAATGGCTCAATATATCAAACGTTTCTGAATCACTTGTATAAAATATACAACTATATGTTATGTCAAGATAAAGAGAGGGTAAAAAAGGAATCCAACCTTTTATTAAGAAAAGCCAAAGATTTATTTTCAATTTTAAATAAGAATCTAAAAAAAATTCATTCTCGGAATTGAACCGATGACCATTGCATTACAAATCGGATGTTCGAACCCATGAGCTAAACGGATTCGTATAAGAGAAAACTATAGATAGAGATTCCTATAAAAAATATTAAATTAACTTTTTTATAGTTTTTTTTTTCGAAAGGTTGATATGGAACAGCTAAGATCTTTATTTAGGCGAGAATCTTTCACATACATGACTGTCCAGGACAGATAGACCGACTTTTCTAATTTTATGTTTCATTGACTCAAGAAAAAAGAAAACTTCTTCAAACAATCTTTTCCATTTCTATTCCAAGGTTCTCAGTACTACTTTTTTAGCATGAGATTCAAAGGATAATCGAAGTGAAAGAAAAAAGAAAAAACTTTGATATCAGTTTCTGGTATTTCGAATCTATTTTACGATTTAGAATTCTATTCTAATTTTTTATCTTTTTATCAAGATACTTTAAATCTAATGTTTAATATTTTTTAATGAGTTGGATATCTTAAGTATAAGATAAGCATCCTATAGGATCTAAATCTAGGAAAAAGAACTATTCTATCTATTCCTACCTAATAAGTGCTATCTACTATCATAGCTGACAAGTAAAAAGTAGTAGTACAGATAACACTTCTTCTCAGAGATATTCAATCAATTTACGTAGTAAAAATCCATCTCATCATGCAAATTTAAAAAAGAATTAACTAATAAAGTGACATGCGTTGCAGGATACATTGTCTTTCAAGCTTCTCTGCCTTATTCTACTCTAATCCTAGAGAAATAGACTTAGATAAAAAGCCAATTCCTATTCTCCAAAATAATATTAGCCTTTTTCCTCGCATTTTTGGATGGTAGAAAAAGGTTTTTGAAGATAAAAGTTATCGGTTCAAATCTAAGAAAGGTCCTTTTTTACTAAACTCCAAATTGATGTTTTGTTTTTAAAAGGAACTCCTTTTTTTTAAGAAAAATTGAGTCCTCATTAACTAGTCATAATATTCAAATACATACATAGTATTTTAACACATATAGATAAAAATGGAGATAATATAGGATAGGATCAAAATTTTGATTGATCGTTTTATAGAATAGAATTAAGATATTATATGAAAGTAGAAATCCTTGTATTCTCATTTGAGAAAGAGAATCGATCGAGAAAAGGATTTAGGATTTGGGAGAAACCTAAAGAAAAATAAGAATTCTTCAATCTGTTTTTCTCATTTTTCTTTTATAATTTGAAAAACTAATTCATAAAATTATCTTAATCTATAAGAACGAAATCCTTTTATGCTTAATATCTTAAGTTTAATCTGTATCTGTCTTAATTCTGTCCTTTATCCGAGTAGTTCTTTCTTTGCTAAATTGCCTGAAGCTTATGCGATTTTCAATCCAATTGTAGATTTTATGCCTGTTATACCTGTACTCTTTTTTCTTTTAGCTTTTGTTTGGCAAGCTGCTGTAAGTTTTCGATGATTTAGTAAATCCTTTACTAAATTAATTCGAAAAATGGATATTAAAAGCTGAGTTATATTATGGTATGTATAGTGCCTTTTATTCTAGTTTTATTTACAGAATCAAAATTACTATGCAATTCATTTTTGCAGCAATAAATTGGAATCAGCTTTTTTTTTATCTGTCTGTTCTGATCTTTTAATGAGTGCAAACCTTTAGGTTTCAAAAACAACTAATTCTTAAATATGAGATGAGAAAAAATTAAAAAAAAATTCTTTTTCTTAAATAAGAAAACAAGTTTTTTTCGTAAGAAAAGGTGATTTATTTCCTTAAAAAAAAAAAAAGATTTTGGAGATTTTATAATGTTTACTCTCAAACTTTTTGTTTATACAATAGTTATATTCTTTGTTTCCCTTTTTATCTTCGGATTTTTATCTAACGATCCAGGGCGTAATCCTGGACGTGAGGAATAAAACTAAAAAATTTCGAGTTTTCTTTTTTTCTTCATTTTTTTTATTGAATTAATATTTCATAAATTCAAATATTAATTTATGATATTAATCAAAATTCATATGAAAAAATACTAAATCATAAGAGAGAACGGAAAGAGAGGGATTCGAACCCTCGGTACAAATAATTCGTACAACGGATTAGCAATCCGCCGCTTTAGTCCACTCAGCCATCTCCCCAAATTCATTAAAAATAAATAAATGATTTTATCTCCACTGTTATATTTTTATATGAAATAAAGATAAAAATCGTTGTTTTTTTATTTTGTGTTTTTAATTCTATTTGAATAGAATAAGAAAGTACAACTTTCTTGAGAAATCTACTTTCCTATATTATATTTTTGCCTATATTGTATTCTTGAATATATATATTATTCAAATTCATGTATACTAAAAAAAAATGATTTTGAATTATTAATTTTTTTTCAATGAATTAATAAACAAGATTTAAAATAGAAAAACAAGATATAAGAGTATAAAAGACATAAAGAAATATATCGAAATATTTCGAATTTTCTTATCAAAAATGTTTTGAAATGTTTTGATAAGAAAATTCGAAATATTTCGATAATGACTTAAAAATTTTGATAATGATTTAAATTACTTCAAAAAATTTTTTTTAATTTTCAATTTACTTAATTTTATTTTTTTTTTTTTATTTTTTTTTATGAAAGTTTATCCCAGTTTGATCTGGTTAAAACTTTCTTTACTCTTAGTTCAAAGAATCTATCATGGATTATAAGGATTCAATGTTTTTTTATATAAAAAAAAATAAAAAATATATAGAAAAAACAAAAATAAAATATTTCTATATAATAAATATAGTGTTTGTTGAGACAACAACAAGATAAATTATCATTTTCTTTCACCTTTCTATTATAGAAGTATAATTATTAACATATTTATATATAGGATAGGATTCTTTTTGGATTTTATATCCTTTTTTTGTTTTTTCAAATCAAAGATGATTCTTGATTAATTAGTCAAGAATCAAAATATGTAATAACATTTCATATATAAAATATGAAAACTAGTTTTTCATATTATGAAAAGCTATCTATTTCATATATGAAATAGATAGTTTAATATTTTGAAAATATTTCGATCAAAATCACTAGAATTCTAACGAATATGAATTCATTTATTTGAAAAATCTCCTTACTTTAACCTTTTTTTGAAATAATTTTTTTCCCAATAGCAATAGAGGGGAATTACTATATTATCAGATAAGATCTATCTATTTGATAAATTAAGATCTATCTGATAAAACTTATGAGATTAGCAATCTTCTAAAAATAAAAAATATAAATAAAAAATCTATCATTTTTATAGTTGACCTTTAAAAAATCCTTTGTACATATGGAATAAAACTTTTAGTTTATTTAGTAATGATAATTACTTCTTATCAAACAAGAAATAAAACAAACAATCGAGCTAGATATTTATAAGTTATTAAAATATTCTAAACTTTTGTTTTTAATTGAATAATTTTTATAAAAAAAAAAAAATAAAACTTATTTTTTTTATTGATTTTTTTAATTGATTCTTTACGTGGAGACGAAATACAAGGCAAAATCATAATTATCACAATTAACATGTTATCTTTATCCTATCTCATTTTTATTCGACAAATGGTGTATTTATAATAATATATAGTTATATAGCGGGTATAGTTTAGTGGTAAAAGTGTGATTCGTTCTATTGAAAATATTACTTAATAGTTAAGGGATCCTTCAGTTTTTTTCTGAGATCAAAAAATATTATTATTCTATTTATAAAAAAAGGTTTCATCCTTATCCTTTCAATAGAATTTTGTGTTTGAGGAAACATATACATTATCACGATTTTTTCTTAACATTATATCTAAAATTAAATTTAGATAATCAAGAGATTATGCTTATAAAATAAAATCGTGAAGCATAATTTTGAATTGGATTGAAGTATATCCAGTTTATACAAAGTATAGGTAAAGGATCTATGGATAAAGATGCAAAAGTTGATTTCCAATCGTAACTAGATCTTCTTTTTTTTGATTCAAAAAAAGAATTTTTTGAAGTAAGCAATATAGTTCAAAAATAATGGTTCTAATTTACTAGAACCATGAATATTCTATACTCAGCTCGGTAGAAATGAAATTCTTTTCCTGAAGATCATACAAATAAAAATAGAAAACGAAGTAACTAGACTAGATAAATTTGAGAAAATTGATCTATCTTCTTCAGAGGGATCATCTAAAAAGCAGCTAGATATATTCAGACAGAAAAGCTGACATAGATGTTATGGACCTGATGTATTCTCGATAAAAATATGTTAATAAATCTTCCATAAAGGAGCCGAATGAAACAAAAATCTCATGTTCGGTTTTGAATTAGAGACGTTAAAAATGATCAAACAACGTCGACTATAACCCCTAGCCTTCCAAGCTAACGATGCGGGTTCGATTCCCGCTACCCGCTTTTTATCTCTTAAAAGTGCATCCTAAGTTTTTACATACATCGTTATTCTTCTCTCAACGAGTTTAAATATCAAGATAATTGTCGTTGATCTAAATAAGATCAATTTAGACATGAAAAGCGTCCATTGTCTAACGGATAGGACAGAGGTCTTCTAAACCTTTGGTATAGGTTCAAATCCTATTGGACGCGATTTGTTTCGTCTTCTTTAAACAAAACTTTGTTTTTTCTGAAATAGATCATAAGAAAGATAAGGTATGTCAGGAATAATTACTTTGAAGTAACCATTCCTGACATTTTTACATCAAAATAACTTACTTATCCTCATGTAAATGAAACGAATGCATAATCCAACAATAATTCTCAAAATTATGTATATTATAATATATTTCATTTCTTTTTTAATTGAAAAAAAAGTTTTTCTTTATCTATCCCTAAGTCATAGAAAAAATTAGCAAATTTTTTTAGGATTTCTTTATTCTCATCCTTTCTTTTGGACATTTCTTGATTTGATTTGTAAATAATGGAAATAGAAAAAGTTGGTGTGCTCTCTAATTCCTTTCGGTTAATCGAAAATTCCTCAACAGAAAAGAAAGAGAATATAAAAACTTTCCTTTTTAATTTATATTTTTTTTAATATCATGTAATTTCTTCACGATAGCTCCCAAGGTAAATCTCCAATTGGATCCAAAATTGACGAGTTAGTGTAAAATTATCTATGCGGTTATGCACTCTTGAAATAGGAATCAACTTGGCTTTTGTGCTTTGGTGAATTGTCCTAGATCCTTTCGATGACCTATGTTAAAATATCCTGATTCTAATAATTAGATCAAAATATTTCTTTTCCTCTTTTTCTTCGTTTTATAACTTCACTTATTCTGTTTCTTGTTTTTTAATCTTGATTTAGTGTAAAATTACCTATGCGGTTATGCACTCTTGAAATAGGAATCAACTTTCTGATCCTGGCTTTCGTGCTTTGGTGAATTGGCCTAGATCCTTTCGATGACCTATGTTAAAATATCCTGATTCTAATAATTAGATCAAAATATTTCTTTTCCTCTTTTTCTTCGTTTTATAACTTCACTTATCCTGTTTCTTGTTTTTTAATCTTGATCTAGTGGTGGAAATTGTAGAACCCAGTGCAAGAAAAAAATAGGGATCCTATTAACGTCTATTTCCATGTTAGGATCGAGCTCCGCATTCAGATTTAAATATTTTGAATATTCTTTTGTTATTATTCTGTGAACATATCTACAGCGGAGGAAATAAGGATATACCAGGTTTTTTGACCTGAATATAAAACGTTTTTCTAAATCATGGTTTAATTGATCGTCTAATCGATATCCGACTAAAGAATCTACCTTTATTAAAAGAGCTCTCATATCTTCAACCGTAAAACACAACCCTTCACTATTATTAAAATCTTCGATACAAACGTGAACAAATTTATTGGTTCTTAACCAATTCTTTTTCCAAACTGGCTCAATAAAATCGTACATTAAATTTTTTTCAAAGTAGTTTTCCATATCCTCCTCCTTTACTTCGTTGACTTCGTTTTCCCTTGTCATTTAGGTTTACGTTCTTTTCTTCTGAAAAAATATCATTAGCATCTTCTAGATATAGAAAAGAATGAAGAAAAGCAATCAATTTTAGAGAAGCTTGACGAAGTGCTTCTCTAGGAGTCAAACTGCCATTCGTCCATATTTCTAAAAAAAGTATCTCTTTTTCGTTTTCTCCATCTCTAGAAATATGAATGTTATAATTGACGTTTCTAACAGGCATAAATAAAGCATCTATACTATAACTATAATCCGAATAACTAAAACGTGTGTCATTAATACGAAAACCTCGATCTCTCTCGATTACTAAATCAAGAGAGAAATTTATTGGTTTTTTTATAGTTGCAATATATTGCGCTTTATTAATTACTTGCACAGAGGATGGTAACTTAATGTGTTCTGCAGTTACACGCATAGGACCACTTACACAAATAGATGCAAAAACAGATTTCTTGATACAACTTTTTAATACAATTTGTTTTAAATTGAATATTATTTCATGTATTGATTCTTCAATATCTTTTATATGACTATATTCATGAAATATTTTCTCCAATTTTTTGTTATTAATTTTAACATATCTAATGTATGTAATAGCAGTTCCTTGTATTTCACTAAGCAGTGTTCTTCGCAAGGCAGTACCTAGGGTATCGGCCTGACCTTTTTCGAAGGGGGATAGAATGAAACGACCATAAAGTAAACATTGATTTTCGATTCTTGACTCAATACATTTCCACTTCATTTTGAAAGTATTTTTATTTTTTATTTTCCTCATATATATATTTTTATATTTTTATAATAGAATTTTTATGAAATATAATTTTTTCAAAATTGACGAGTTAGTGTAAAATTATCTATGCGGTTATGCATTCTTGAAATAGGAATCAACTTTCCAATCCTGGCTTTCGTGCTTTGGTGAATTGTCCTAGATCCTTTCGATCTTGCCTGCCCATGGATTCAGCAGCAGTTTGAAAGGTTGACCTATTTGAGAATCTCCGGATCTATGCTTGCTTTCAACTCCCCGAAGCATTTCGTCGTTTGCTACGCCCTTCTTCATCTCTGGGTGCCTATGTATCCACCATAAGCCTTTCCTCCTTTGAACCTCGCCATTAACCATAAGGTTATGCCATCCTAAGGTGCTCCTAAATAAAAGGATCTTATCAACGTCCATGAATGAGAAATCTTAGATCGAACTGTTTTTTTTTTTTATGAAAAAAATGAAATTTGAATTCTGGTTATTTCTAATATGAAAAAATCGATTTATTTTTAAAATTCCCTAGAATAGCTATCAAAAGTCTGCAAGTTTTCAAAAAAATTTGTTGTTGAGTCAATAACTGAAGACTCTTTTTTTATTTATATCATGAATTCCATCATGAATTCCAAATAGAATCTTTTTTTGTTAATAAATTATCTTTATTTTTTCTTTCTTTTTATGACAAAAAAAAGAAAAAAGAGAATAAAAAAACAAGAAAAATCATTTTTTGATTTGTAAAAAAATTCCTTTTTAAAAAATTCCAAATTGTAGTTAAAGTAAAATTTTAAAAATTTTTTCCAATGCGACCAGAGCCATTGGATGAACGTTTTTGATTCATTTTTCTCAAGAGTTTCTATATAATAGGAAACATAACATACAATTGAAAAATAGGATCAAATTGCAAAACATATAGTAAAATCTGCCCGTGAATTTCCACAAATTCAAATATATTTAAAAAAATTTCTTGAGATCTGATCAATAGTATCCCCTGATTCCTGAGAAGATTTTGAAAATTCCTCCATTTACAGAATATTTTTAGTAGTTTTTGAATAGAATGATTTTTTCTAAGACTCTTTCTCCTTATGTATACTTTGTCGAAAAAAATACTATCATCATAATTTCTCGACGACCCCTATCTATAGATCAATCTACTAATGATGGAATTTCTATTATGTTTGATAAATCACATGAAATTTTAATGAGCTTCATATATGTTCTGATTTTCGACTTCCAAATATAAAAAATAGAAATTGAGATGAAATGGAATAATGAAGAAAAACGGCTTGCTTTCGTTCCGATTTCTCAATTATTTCCATTGAATTGAATATTCACTAGAAATAATTGAGAAAAATTATTTAGTAGGATTTTAATATTAAATAGAAATAATTGATCAAAAAAATTCAGAAAGTTCTTCTTCTTTTTCTTCTTCTTTTTTTTGAGTTATTTTTACTATGCGATCAATAATACCATAATCTTGAGCTTCTTTTGGCGACATAAAGGTATCTCTTTCCAGATCATTCTGTACAACATCTATAGGTTGACCTGTTTTTTTTGCATAAATCTCTGCAAATGTATTACGAAGTTGAAACATTTCTTCTGCTTCCACTTGGATTTCTTTTGCACTTCCACGAAGAAGATAGTCAGTAACAGGTTGGCTAATACTAATGCAAGCGTTAGGGAATGCTACTCGTTTAGGAATTGTTCCTGCGGCCAGAATCAAGGATGCCTCTGATGCAGCTAATCCTGTAGCTAGTGTACACAAATCAGATAATAAAAATTCTATCGTATCATAAAGGGCAATTGTTTCTAGTGCCTCTCCACCCTCACAGTTTATATATAATGTAATATCATTATCATTTTGTAAATCCAAATACAGCAAGAGACCCATAAGTCGATTTACGTAATCTTCTTCTATATCTCTGTATAGGAAAAGTACTCTATCCATTTGAAGTCTTTCATGGACCTTCATATAAATCTTTTCGTCACCACTATCAAAAAGTACTTTAGGGATCCCAATGGACATAAATTTTCATTCTATTGATCTCTTTTTTTCCGACTGGGGTCAATCAATAACAAAACGACTTATTCCAATATATCAAGTATTTATTCCAATGGCTTTTGCTACTATAACTTCTCCAACCGCGATTCTTGCTTTTCTTCCCTTTCTTCAACTTCTCTATTCAATTCAAAAAAATAGTGGATTCTATCCTTTCTATGGTTACCTTTCAAACGGTAAGGYCCTCTCGATACACCGGAGCTTCTTTTCTTCCTGTATCAAAAAAATTTTTTAAGTATTTATTTGGTTTTTTTGAATGAGAAAGACTAGCCTTGCCTTTTTTTATGTTTCAGGTTGGGACAAATCACTGTAAGTTGTCTACGCCTACGAACCAATCGACATCTCTGACAAATTTTACGAACTGATGCTCCAATTTTCATATTTCTTATTTTTTATCTTTTTTTTTTTTTTTTTATTACGATAAAACTCATCTATTTTTTGATTTTTTTATTAGAAAAGTTCTAATTAGGTCCCAGAAAAACAATTTAGAACCTAATCTGTCTCATCTTGATTAAGCTTTGTATCTTTGTTATTCCTTTGATCTGTTGATTGAGTGGAATCGCTGCTTATTGGATTTGTAGTTTCTGTGTTTAAGAAAGATTCAGGAGAGGTGGTATTCTCCATCACTTGATGATCAGTCTTAGTTTGTTCTATCCTAGTCTGCTTTAATAAAGGAGGAAATCGATAAAAGATTTTCCCTCTTTCTGAATCAAATTCACTTATTTCTATCTTGACTCTATCCCCTAATAACACACGTATACGATTACGACGCATATTGCCAGATAGATAACCTAGAACCACTCGATTATTTTGATGTAAACGCACGTGGAACATTATATTTTTGATCGGTTCCACAATTGTTCCCTCATAAATAAATTGTTCTTTTTTATTGTTATCTTTTCTAGCACTTCCATTTTTTTTCTTTTTTCTCATTGTTTTTCCTCACATTTTTTTCTAGTTTTTTTTGTCACTATACCATCCTAAGGTGCTACTAAATAAAAGGATCTTATCAACGTCCATGAATGAGAAATCTTAGATTGAACTGTTTTTTTTTTATGAAAAAAATGAAATTTGAATTCTGGTTATTTCTAATATGAAAAAATCGATTTATTTTTCAAATTCCCTAGAATAGCTATCAAAAGTCTGCAAGTTTTCAAAAAAATTTGTTGTTGAGTCAATAACTGAAGACTCTTTTTTTATTTATATCATGAATTCCATCATGAATTCCAAATAGAATCTTTTTTTGTTAATAAATTATCTTTATTTTTTCTTTCTTTTTATGACAAAAAAAAGAAAAAAGAGAATAAAAAAACAAGAAAAATCATTTTTTGATTTGTAAAAAAATTCCTTTTTAAAAAATTCCAAATTGTAGTTAAAGTAAAATTTTAAAAATTTTTTTCAATGCGACCAGAGCCATTGGATGAACGTTTTTGATTCATTTTTCTCAAGAGTTTCTATATAATAGGAAACATAACATACAATTGAAAAATAGGATCAAATTGCAAAACATATAGTAAAATCTGCCCGTGAATTTCCACAAATTCAAATATATTTAAAAAAATTTCTTGAGATCTGATCAATAGTATCCCCTGATTCCTGAGAAGATTTTGAAAATTCCTCCATTTACAGAATATTTTTAGTAGTTTTTGAATAGAATGATTTTTTCTAAGACTCTTTCTCCTTATGTATACTTTGTCGAAAAAAATACTATCATCATAATTTCTCGATGATCCCTATTTATAGATCAATCTACTAATGATGGAATTTCTATTCTGTTCGATAAATTACATAAAATTTTAATGAACTCCATATATGTTCATAATATATATGGACCTTCGACATATAAAAAAATAGAAATTGAAATGAAATGGAATAATAAATAAAAACCGCTTTCGTTCCTAAAAAAAAAGTGAGGATTTGTGAGAGGTATAAATTAATGGAATAGAAATAAGATATTTCTGGAACAAAATTCTGCTACTTTACTTCCAATTATGGAATCTTTTCTATTCTCTAGAAAATTCTATATAAAAAATGCATCCGATTTTTACTCCCTTTTCCTTATTTTTTTAATTGAAACTTACTCTTTATTATTACAGATAGTATGATCAGATTGGGTGCTAAAGATTCATGATTAAAATTGGATTCTAAGAAATCCATGATAAAAAAACAAAATAGTCAGATAAACTGGAGAGTTTGACTTAACTTTACGTTAAGTTCAAAAAAATTCGTAAAATTTTTATCTTTGGTAATGTATTTTATTAGTCGTAATAGTCTATTATTACTAATTCTATTAGAATTATCAAATTAGTATTAAATTTCAAAATTATCAAAGTGATTATACTAATTAAATAGTATTTTGTAAATATATGTCAGTATAGTTATATATTCATCTGCATATTGCATTTGTAATTGAATTTGGAACAATACAGATAGATTAAGTCACGCTATATCATAATTTTTTTTATTAATTTCAATGCAATGCAAAATTAAAACAAAATTAGTTCTAGCTAGAGATATTTTACATAAGTATTATACATATACATAAGAGAGAATTTGAATTAGAATCTTTGTAATTTTTTCTATTCTGGGGTTTACATATAAACGAAATTTTGATTATAATTCCTAATTGAAAAAGATTTTATTTTTTCAAAGTATATACTAATTAGTCGTAAATCAATTTGATTTTCCTTATCTCATTAAGGAAATGAAAAAATTGAAGATATTGTATCCTAAAAATCCTTCATTACTTGATTATCCTTCGTTACTTTATTTAAGAATTTAAGATAAAAATTAAGATAAAAAAAATTTAAGATAAAAAAAATCCAAAATGAAATCTAGAATAACTAGAATTAAAAATAAAATTCTAGTTAATGATTCCAATCTGACCTAAATTTTGAGATCTATCACCGAAAATCTTTTTTTTATCTATTTCAATCTATTAAATAATTCTTCAAAAGGGAAGAAGTTCTTAAAGAGTATATATGTGTTTTGAAATATAAATCAATTATTTCAATTAATTGAATCCAATAAAAAGCAGAAATCCTCTCCTCCCCTCTCTCTTTTTTGGAAAGAGATAAGCAAAAAAAATAAATACGATAAAAAAAAAAAAAAGAATTGAATCATTTTTCTCGATTTTTAATTGGATTTGGCGACATGGCCAAGCGGTAAGGCAGGGGACTGCAAATCCTTTATCCCCAGTTCAAATCTGGGTGTCGCCTTTTCAAACAAGATATTTAAAATTTATTTTTCTATATCCTACTTTTGTTTTGACAAATTTTTGTCCTGTATAACTAGGGACAAAGAATTTCTTGATACTGGATTTCTCTAATCCCTAATTTGAGAAAATAGAAAAACTTGTCCAGTGGAATTCAAAAAAATAAAAGAAGAGGTTTAAGAATTCTATTGACAGCCCCTTTTTATTAGAAAAAAAAAAGAGAGACAGTAAGTTTAGGTTAAATAAGAAATTATTAACGTATAAAATAATGGATAATTATGTATCTTGATAATACAATAATACTTTTGGATATTTTTTTTTCATAAAAAAAAAGTTTGTATGTAAGATTTGTCCTTAAGGCTTTAAGGATTCGACATATACATAATATAAAGCACTTTTTTTTATTGGTTTATAAATAGCCTCCTTATAAATCATAAATCAGAATCATATTTTGACTCTCCACTATTAATTGTACTATGATTATTGATCAATAATGGAATAATTACTTCATAGAAATAGGAGACATTACATGGATTTAGTAAGTTTTGCTTGGGCTGCTTTAATGGTAGTCTTTACATTTTCACTTTCCCTTGTAGTATGGGGAAGGAGTGGACTTTAATTTAATTAGGAAAATTTTTTTAGAAATAAGTTGAGTAATCAAATTATATCAATCAATTTTTTCTTGGATCCTTCCTTTTACATCAATTATCTTACAAAGCTTTATTCAGTAAAAACTTGTCTATCTTTCATAAGATAATCTATAATTAATAGAAAAACTCTCTACTGCAATAGAAAGAAGTATATTCTATTGCAGTAGATCATTCGTTTTAGTTAAGACTTGGGATTCTTTTTTTTTTAATTACTTTCTTATATTTCTTTAATTATTGATAAGAATAATAATTTCTAATTCAAGTTTAAGTCAATTTAATCATTTTGACTGACTGTTTTTACGTAGATAATAAGTAAAAAAGCAGTAGGAACTAGAATGAACAGTGCAGTAGCAATAAATGCGAGAATATTTACTTCCATAATCTCATTTTTCCTTTTTTTTTCGCAATAAAATAAATCGGGATATAATCCCATAGAAAGGAGATATTGAACTCCTATAAATAAATGAAATCCAATAAGATTGGTTTGCATCCTGATTTGAATCGGATCCTTTTTTTTAATAAAGGATATCTGATCTATCAACAAATCAATTCATCGTTGAAAATTCAATAATATAAAATAAGAAGATCTTTTACCCATACTTTTTTGGTAATGAGATTTTTTTATTGAATTAGTTCTTTTCTACTTTTTGTGTCTTATAGCCTACTGTCTGTCTTTCTTATCCTTATCAAATTATCCTGAATTTTTTTTATATTTTTAAATTAAATGCAATTAAGGATTCTTAAATGATTTCAATTCTATAGGTCAGTCACATACATATCAAAAAAAAACTATAAGTCTTATGGGAAAAAGAGAAGACAAAAAATCGAATATTCCAAGAAATTAACTGAAAAAGTTGATTTCTTGATCTTCTCTTTTTTTTTAGTTTAGTAAGTCTCTTTTCGGATTTGGAATAGAATGCATACATTCCAAATTAACTCTGCTATTTGAATAAGAATATTAAGTATAAAAAAATCGGGACTAAAAAAGGTGTACTTTAATATGAAAAGTACTTTGTTTGTTAAGATAATTATACAAAGTTTATTGTTTATCCATAAACAAAAGAATAAAACTTTTTTTTCTATAGAAAATAGAACTTGTAAAATACCATCATTTCATTGATCAAGAACAGTCAAAAAAAAGTATGACGAGGGTCGATGGTATAAAAAAAACACTGAATAAATACAGTAAAATTATTAATTCGTAGAATAAGTATACTAAAAATCTCTACCTTATCAATAAGGGATAATAGTAAAAAAAAATGGGATTTCTGCATCCATATTTATCTGGGTCATAAATGCAAAAAGAAAACATAAGAAATATTCAAAAATATCTCATTTCAATAATTATTGAAATTGAGATATTCCTTGTTTTCTGCCTCCTTTTTTACACGAAAAGGAAAAATGGATGAATATATTCAATTCTAGTTCGGGACTGGCGGGACTCGAACCCGCAGCTTCCGCCTTGACAGGGCGGTGCTCTGACCAATTGAACTACAATCCCAGCAAAGCAAGGTCTATGGTATAAATATCTATAATGCTAATATGGATATCATCCCATTCAGCTGTACGAAAGTATAAAATGATATTTTTGTATAATATTTATTTACATATGAATATAGACTCTAGTGAGAGTCACACAGATTATTTAGTAATCTTTTTTTTTATTCAAAATAACAGATAATTTTTGTGTTCTCTAAGAGGAAAAAACTCTTTTTTTTTTCACTTTATGAAATTTCATAAGTAATTTATTGATTGAAACTTAAAAAACTATCATGAATCTTAATTCTTAGAAAGAAAAATTAAGAAGAATGCATATATAATATGCATAAAAATACATGCACTCTTCCCATTAATTTAATGGATGGTTTGACATTTCCTTTTATTTAAAGTCCTTAATTAAATAAAAGGAAATCTTAAATATTTAAGACAATTCTGTTAAATTATATAAAATTTATATGTATTCATAGAATTGCATTATTGGGCCGAGCTGGATTTGAACCAGCGTAGACATATCGCCAACGAATTTACAGTCCGTCCCCATTAACCGCTCGGGCATCGACCCTGGGTGGCAGGATTAATTCTAGGTTTAAGAAAGAATTAATCCTATGTTTCTTAATAAACCTGGGAAAATTAATCTTAGGTTTATTGAGATTTTAATACCTAACCAACTTTTTATCTTACCCCCAGGGGAAATCGAATCCCCGCTACCTCCTTGAAAGAGAGATGTCCTAACCACTAGACGATGAGGGCAAATCTGCCCGCCCACACGTCCTTATAAGTCAGTACTCAAATTATAATATGTATTTTTTTACTGTCAATAGACTTTTATATTACTTTACTTTTCCTTATTTTTTGATAATTTTTGTCATCATATTTTTTTTTGATCATTTTTTTGATCATATTTTTTATTTTCTTTTTTTATGACTTGTTTCTAGCAATCTGTTATTTAAAAGAAAGGTCTTCTCAAATAGGGTTTGCAGGAACTATTTGTCGCAAATTTTTGCAAAAAATAAAAATACTAACTAAAAGTATTGTCCATAAAATACTGAAATGGACATATAGTATAGGGGAAGGTTGAAATTTTAAAAATCTTAGTTTATTATTTTATTCTTAAATAACCCTATTATGGTTATAGATCTATTTGATTTCATATTATCAGGATGCACGCCATGCTATTGCAAAATCCAAATTTTGAAAATTTTTTTTTCTAAATCCTAGGCCCCCTTTCAGGAAAAAAAAGGAAAAATTTTTTCATAAAAATGAATACATTCATATACATATATAAATTTCATAAATAATAAGGAGATTTTATGATTTTTTAAACATTCTATAAATATATTTATGGATATGGAAAATGTTCATCATTTTCCTTTTCCATAGGATTACTTTCTCGTTCTCATTCTTTTCAAAAAGAACGTCTTATGTTTGGCAAATTCATCCGATCGTGAAAAAATAGATCAATTTTTGCGAAATGAATTAACAATCATTAAGATTTGGATTGATAAATTCTTGGATCGCCACACAAAAGATGAAGATGCTATTGGATACCACCTACCACGTTTTTAGAAAAGATAGATTTGGATCTTATATTTATATATGTATATTTCCTAAAAGGATCTAATTCCCGAGGAATTAAACCAGATAAGGAAAAATCCATACGAGATAATCATCGATAATAAGTATAAATCCCATCAAATTAGGAAAAAAAAATCGATAGTAACCATCGGTATATCGAAATATAAATATAAATATAGTATCTACTATCGATCTACTCATAGATACTGGAAGGGTTGGAATAAGCGAACTTTAAGACCTAAAGATGTTATTAAATTGATTATAATCAAACTAGCCAAATTTTGCATACTGTATTATTATTCCGACCTCGGGATTCCAATCCATGCTTGTCGACCCGTTTTAGAAAAAATTATTCAAGTATTGTCTCGTTAAGCTATGAAAAAAAAAAAATGAATACTTAAGTAGACCTGACTCATTGAATAATGACTATATCAGCTATTCTGATATATAAATTCGATAGATAATAGATGAGATTCTATTAGCACAAGCGGATTCTTTTTATTTCCTTAGACAATGATAAAGGAAGAATTTGCCAATCCAAAATTTACGAGTTATACGAGTTAATAGTCTTGTTACTCAATATTTATTTCATAGAAATAAATTGTTATTCCTTTCTACTACATATAATTTGCTACATATAAAAAATCTATTTTGAAATATCTTTTCTTGAGTTAAAAATCCAATTAATATTGTTTCAAATCCAATCAATATTGTATTATTATTTTCATAATATAATAATGAGTGAAGGAATGGATGAAAAGGATTTTGAATTTCAGTATACCATTATCTCATATTCTATTTAAAAGTAGGAAAAAATAGCAAATTTTTTATTATTTTGGTTTGACTTGTTAAAAGATATATTCTGACATATGAGTCATAGAACAATTCAGGATTTCAATATTTTAAATAAGCATTAATTAAACCGATTGAGTTTATGGATTTACCTAGATTTTTTTGTGATAGAAAAAAAAGAACTTAGATCTTCGAAACCCCTTGTAAATAAAGGGGCATTGTAGGAAAAATCGTCCATAGATGATTGAACTATGATATGCCTTAGAATTAACATGAGGTTTTCGAAAATGGTTGAAATAATTGAACAGGAGAATCACTATGACTATAGCCCTTGGTAGACTTACCAAAGATCAAAAAGATTTATTTGATATTATGGATGATTGGTTACGAAGGGACCGTTTCGTTTTTGTAGGATGGTCCGGCCTCTTGCTCTTTCCTTGTGCTTATTTTGCTTTAGGGGGTTGGTTTACAGGTACAACTTTTGTAACTTCATGGTATACTCATGGATTAGCTAGTTCCTATTTGGAAGGTTGCAATTTTTTAACTGCTGCAGTTTCTACTCCTGCGAATAGTCTATCACATTCTTTGTTGCTATTATGGGGCCCTGAAGCACAAGGAGATTTTA